TATAGAATATGGAAAGACAAAACGGAAAATCTATAAAGGAAAAGCGAAGAGGAATTTTTAGTTTTAGAATCGAATTGAACCGAAATAAAAATGTGATTTTTTGAGTGATCTGATTGTGCGATACCTTTTTTGAGGCATTGGAAATAAAATAGTAAAAAAAAAATAAAGTAAAGCAAAAGATATTTAAAGTATTAAAAAGTAAAGAAAAAAGTATTCTAAGGGCACTCTTTAGTCGAAAATATATTTGATACAATAAAAAATCAAAATACAAAATCGAAGCGATTCCCCTTTGAAATGAAGTTAGATGGCATAGTTTTTATTATTATTTTAATATTAGTTGACTCAAGAGTTGCCCACTCAATCCGTTGATTCGGAATCGTGGGATGGGTCGGTGTAAAAGACGATGAATTGATTTCTTTTTCTATCCCTGTCACTCATTTTTGTTAGTACCTTCTAGAATACTTGAAGAATCAAAAACTTGCAATTGAAGGTATTCTTTCAATTGGTAGGGTATTTTTGCTTATCCTCGTATCGTTCAAAAGTTGAAACTTAGGGAAGTGCTTTATAAACATATGTATAAAAAGAACATATTTCCTTTAGCTCCGTCATGCCTACTATAACTAGTTATTTTGGTTTTCTACTAGCGGCTTTAACTATAACCTCGGCCCTATTTCTTGGTCTGAGTAAGATAGGACTTATTTGAAATTAATTGAATGAATAATTCATAAAAAGAAATCTTTCTGTGGTATTCCACATATTGTCTAGTTCCTTGCCGTACCACGTTAATTCCGAATTATTGGTTATTGAGATTCCTAGGCAATACGGATTAATATTTAGGGATAGATATTACCCCTCTTTTTAACCTTTCAAAAAAAAAATAAAATTCAAATGATTGAAGTCTTTCTATTTGGAATCGTCTTAGGTCTAATTCCTATTACTTTGGCTGGATTATTCGTAACTGCATATTTACAATACAGACGTGGTGATCAGTTGGACCTTTGATTAATTAACATCTCTTTTTTTAACTGACCCCCTCCTTTCTTTAATTTAATCCGAGGGGGAGGTCAGGGCAGGGTCAAATTCAGATTGCTGTTCAATGATTTCAGTTCAGCGTGTGTGATTTTCGATCTAAGACAACAAGAGCGGAATCACGCTCTGTAGGATTTGAACCTACGACATTGGGTTTTGGAGACCCACGTTCTACCGAACTGAACTAAGAGCGCTTTCTTATCACAACGGAAAAGACTGGAAATAAGTAATAAGTCGATTTTTTTTACCCCAACAATTCTTGTATGTGTATACTATCATATATAATGAAATGGAAGATTTTGTATGTCAAAATTAGAAATCGATCTAAAAAAAAAAAGGATCTTGTGTTACTCCTGCTCTGAGCGGTAATTGGTAGGGATGACAGGATTTGAACCCGTGACATTTTGTACCCAAAACAAACGCGCTACCAAGCTGCGCTACATCCCTTTCAATGGGTCTACAGTATCATTGTAAAGAATCCCCGTCTTGTTTTCCACATCCTTATTTTTTTATTCCCTCTATTGATATGCAAAATGGATCTTGCCTTTTCTTGTTTTTGGGCTCATATCATATAACATATAATAATAAATTAGTATTTTTCTTGGGAATTCTCAGGGGTAAAGCGGCCCATTTTTCTGCTTTAAGAAAAAAAAAAAAAGAAAATAAAATCTTATCTACCAAATCATTTCGCATTTCAATTTGAATTTTTGAATTAAGGATTCCGCGCACAAATACAAGTGGCCTTTAACTACATATACATCTCTTACCATAATATATTCCAATAGGGAATACAAAAACAAAAAATAAGGAGTATTTTCAATGCGAGATCTAAAAACATATCTTTCCGTGGCACCGGTACTAAGTACTCTCTGGTTCGGGTCTTTAGCAGGGTTATTGATAGAAATCAACCGTTTATTCCCGGACGCATTGACATTTCCTTTTTTTTCATTCTAGTTATTGAACGGGAACGGGGTGAAGAAGATTAGAGCTAGAATCCAATATTTGTGTATTTGTGACTAATCTCTCTTTCCCCTCTTTTATTTTTTTTTTACAATTAGATAGATAGAATAAAGGATGAAAGCGAAATAAAAATGTGTCTTCAACTTCAGCGAAACTCGGGTTCAGGCTCCAATTAAATTAATTATCCAGTTAAAAGAAAATAGACAGTGAAAGGAAAACAGAAATGGAAATGTGGCTAGGGTAAGAGTAGCCTACACTACACGATACTTAAATGAAATACTGTACTGTGATTAGCAATATAGTTAGAAATTTTTGTATTACTTATTATTTCCTATATATTTACTATATTGATAGCAATAAAATCTTTATTTCAGAATTGGATTTTGAGTGGTTAACAACTTCTATTTTTTTGTCCCTTGTTTCTTATTCGTTTCGGGTCGGAAAATAGAAAAGTTGGATGAATCAAAAACCCCAAGGAGGTTCATGGCCAAGGGTAAAGATGTCCGAGTAAGGGTTATTTTGGAATGTACTAGTTGTGTTCGAAACGGTGTTAATAAGGAATCAAGGGGTATTTCCAGATATATTACTCAAAAGAATCGACATAATACACCTAGTCGATTGGAATTGAGAAAATTCTGTCCCTATTGTTACAAACATACACTTCATGGGGAGATAAAAAAATAGATAGAGTCGAACCGCGTGCTTGTGTGTCACCCTTGCAAGGAACATGAAAAAATAATCTAGATATATATCTAGATTATTTCATATATTTAAATAGAAACAAATAAATAAATATAGACAAACCAAATTATGGATAAAACCAAGCGACTCTTTCTTAAATCCAAGCGATCTTTTCGTAGGCGTTTGCCCCCGATCCAATCGGGGGATCGGATTGATTATAGAAACATGACTTTAATTAGTCGATTTCTTAGTGAACAAGGAAAAATATTATCTAGACGGGTGAATAGATTGACCTTAAAAGAACAACGATTAATTACTATTGCTATAAAACAAGCTCGTATTTTATCTTCGTTACCTTTTATTAATAATGAGAAACAATTTGAAAGAAGTGGGTCGACCACTAGAACTCCAGGTCTTCGAACCAGAAAAAAATAGGCTTACTCTTCAATTAAATCAAAATTCCAATCCGAACTCAAACCCAGATGGACGTTTTGTTCAAAAAATCCGAGAAGCAGTTGTGTCGTAAGAAAAAAAAGAATTGGGGAAGAAGAATAAAATCAATCTTTTTTTATTGAGCGTGTTCGCTCATTTTGACGATTTTATCATATTATTTCTACTCTACCTTCCCGGAGTTCATTCTCCAGAGAACTCCGTTTAAAAATTATAATGGATTCCTTCCAATTTCCTTATTTTATAATCTCATTGGAAATCGTATAAAGACAATTCCTATTTGATATAGCTATTTGTGCAAGTATCTTACGATTAAGAACCAACTGCGCCTTATACAGATTGCTTATTAATCTACTATAAATATAGGATACCCTGTTTCCGCGAATTACTGCATTTATTCGAGTGATCCACAAACGACGAAAATCCCTTTTTTTCCTATCTCTATCACGATGAGCCGAAACCAAAGCTCTTATTTTCTGTTGAGTAATTGTTCGACTAAGTCTTGAATGAGCCCCGCGAAAGCTTGATGCAAATAAACGCATTTTTGTTCTACGTCTCCGAGCTATATATCCTCGTCTAATTCTGGTCATTGAATAAATGAAACTTTGATGAATAACTAATCGATTTCCTTTCTTTCAGTTATTCTTTTCCCCTTTTCTAGTCTATTAATAACAAAACGGACTCTTCCAATTTATAAAATCAAAATTCCAATGGCTTTTGCTACTCTAACCTTCCCGACCACGCTTTTACCCTTTTTCGAGGCATTGGAAATAAAATAGTAAAAAAAAATAAAGTAGTAAATAGATAAAGAAATTGTGGGTTCCGTCGTCTCTATGATTACTTCTTAAACGGTGAGGCCCTCTCTATACACCGGAGCCACTTCCTTCATTTAATCAATTCTATTGGTAACTTGTACAGTTACCACTCTCCGGCTCTACCCATGAATTTTCTAGTAATAGGTCTTTCATAACGAGATAGACCTTATACAGTAACGGTATTTAATTATGAAGATTGGTGGGGTAGCTGACCCTGTTAGTCCGTTCTTGGAAGAGTAGAAAGATAATCTTTCCGCTTTTTTTTAGAGTATTTCCCCCGCTTAATGGCTAACTATTTGTTACCAATGTGGAATTCTTTCTCACCTTAAATTGAAATTTGAGGCGGTTTAATTTGCGCCGGTGGAAACCATAAATTTCATACACAATAGAAAGATATGATAGATATCTTTTTTTTAGCTAGTGAATGCAGTTCTTCTTCTTCCATTCTATCCGATTCACTGGTACTGATCATTGATACTTAAAAAATTGTTTTCTTTCTTTTGTTTTGTCTCAGTCCATGATTGAAACGAGTCGCACATACACCCTTGTACATGTTCCTCGGCGCTGAGGGCATCCCCCAAGAGCGGGGGATTTTGTAAGGTTTCTGATTGGCTGTCTTGGGTTTCTAATAAGTTGTTTAATAGTTGGCATGCTGAATTATCCATTATGGGCTGGTTTAGATCGATCCTAACCGGATGATTATGAATTTCTTCTGTTTAATATTCTATTAAACCCTTAAGGAGGCACTGCTATGTTTTATCCAACCGCTACAAGATCAACAATTCCATGAGCTTGGGCTTCTGTTGCTGACATAAAAGTATCCCTTTCCATGTCTTCGGATACAACCCATAAGGGCTTGCCCGATCTTTGTACATAAACCATTGTAAGGATTTCGCGCAGTTTCAGTAGTTCTTCCGTATCCAGGATAAATTCTCCCGTTTGTGCCCCATAAAAAGCGCCAATAGGTTGATGGATCATGACCCTGATGATATATTATAACCTAAAAAAAAAGTTCCTCTATCTCGCACGATTAGGCGAGGGGCAGAGATAAAGAAAAAGATAGAATTGAACAACCGTACGGGCATTTTTTTCGCATTGCATACGGCTCACCAATGGAATTTTCTTTTTACCTTTCATCAAACAAGGAGAAAATACGGGGTTCTATTATACCCAGATCGGTAAATGATCCAATTACCACCCTTTTTTTTTAGTTCAAAAATACTATGATGGCTCCGTTGCTTTATATATTTATTTCGTTTGTGATTCAGCAATCCCAAAGTGTCTTTATTTTTTTTATTTTCGTACTCTTTCATACCATAAATATTGTTAATAACCTTCCGGCGTGAAAAAGTTTGTGACGCCGCAATAGGCCTACGATAGGTAAGATAAACTCGGAATACCCCTCCTTTATCTCATACTACTGCTTCGATACATAATCAAATATTTTGAAAAAAAAAAAACACTAACAATTTTCATATCGAATTCGAAGTGCCATGCTATTATTACTTAATCTTAAAAATTCATATGGCGAAGGCATAGTCTTCTTTTTTCTCTCAAATAAAAAACTCATTGGCGCCAAGCGTGAGGGAATGCTAGACGTTTGGTACTTGCTCCTGCGGCCAGGAGGAAAGACCCCATGGAGGCGGCCAATCCCATGCATATTGTCTGTACATCCGGTCGCACAAATTGCATAGTATCATAAATTGCTATTCCGGGTATTACCCATCCGCCAGGAGAGTTGATAAATAAATACAAATCCTTGGTCTCGTTCTCTATACTGAGATATACCATAATACCAATAAGTTGATTCGAGATATCACTCTCAACCATTTGACCTAAAAAAAGTAATCTTTCTCGATAAAGTCGGTTGATTAGGATAAAACTATATCCCTTCGGAGCCGTACAGGCATCTTTTGATGCATACGGTTCAACAAAACTTGCGAAACAAAAAATCAATGTGTAGCTACCAGCCCTTTTCCTTTCTTTTTTCCTAGCGGGCTCCTTCTATCGAGGGGTCCTTTCTTCTATTTTTCAAGAACGATGAGTTTAGCGGTTTTCCTATACCTATAATATTCTAATAGAATCTAATATAAAATATAAAAAAGCAATTCACTAAACTTATCGACTTATCGAACTAACTTTTCATTGATGTATTTTTTCATCGCGATCCAATCCAAAAATCACGATGCCATTTTCTTGTTCCTGAATTGAATGGGCTTCTTCAATTTTTTTAGGTTTATGCTCTACTCCGAGTAAGGATCCGCCCGATTTTGATTTGCACATATAGGACAAATGACCCCAATACCACGTCTCTTTTTTGCTATGACTCCCCCCTTTAATTCATTTCTTTCATGTCTTCCGCCCAATATTTGACGTATTCATCATATTTATGATTCCGTTGATTAACAGTTTGAGATCACTCCTATTTCGAATAAAGTTCTAAATGGAATCGTTTATGGTATAAGTAATAATCATAGATATATTACCAATTGGGTTTTGCTAAACGGAGCCTGGATACCTCATTTTATTGGTCCAGCCAAGACGACCATAAAATTGATTTATTGCTATGCTAATATTAAGCTGGATACCTCCTCACGAAATAGATCTAATTGCACTTCATTGCATTTCACGCTACAAATTTTTGATCATTCAATCAAATTTTTTGGGCGAAACAGAGGATATCTCGATCGGGGGAGAGAATGGGGAAATCCCATATGACCCAATAGATCTGACAAGTCGCACTATATGTCAACCCAAGATGGATGCTTGTCCCCGGGGCTTCGATAAGGTACTTTTGGAACACCAATAGGCATAAAATGAAAAGAATTAAGTACTCTAGTTCACTTTGATGTGGAAGCGTAATAATGGGCTTCTTGTCTTAATAATATTGGCCGTTATCTTAGTTTCTACATCGATTGACTAAGTTCATAAAATAAAGGAAAATTCTTACGAATAGGTCTTTTGAATGATGACCAAATATGGATGGATTTGCTCATCGAAAAGGGAATCCGCCCCCATTGCGTATTGGTACTTATCGAGTATAGAATAGATCTGCTTCTCCTTTTTCCTTCGAATCGAACTCTTCCATTATTACTAATAGGATAGAATAAATATTAATCCTTTTTTCGAGATAATCCCCTGAAAAAGGAAGGGGGTACATAGCATAGTTTTTTTTTTCAATGCAATAAAGTTACATAGTGTCTATTTTTTATTAATAAAGAGGTAGTCCCATGGGTTTGCCTTGGTATCGTGTTCATACCGTCGTATTGAATGATCCCGGTCGTTTGATTGCTGTCCATATAATGCATACAGCCCTGGTTGCGGGTTGGGCCGGTTCAATGGCTCTATATGAATTAGCTGTTTTTGATCCCTCCGATCCAGTTCTTGATCCAATGTGGAGACAAGGCATGTTCGTTATACCCTTCATGACTCGTTTAGGAATAACCGATTCATGGGGCGGTTGGAGTATTACGGGGGGTACGGTAACGAATCCGGGTATTTGGAGTTACGAAGGTGTAGCCGGAGCACATATTGTGTTTTCGGGCTTGTGCTTCTTGGCAGCTAT